AATCCATCGAGGGCCATCATTGAAATAGTCTTTTTTTTTAGTTTAGCACAAAGGAATGTATGTGTGGCTTAAGATAATTTATTTAATTTAAGGAATAGAAATATACAGGACTCTATATACGAGAGAAAGCAATAGGAAAAAAAATCACACATTTCCATATTTATAAGGAATATTTACTATAAATATTTACTATATATTATATTGGTCCGCCAATCTTCTTAATTCATCAAATCATAATTTCAATAAGATATATGTTTACGACGTGTGAGTGAATAAAAAACCGGGGAACCTATTCCACTTTATAGTTGATTTTATTCAACAATTGACCCAAAGAAAATATTTTATTAATAAATAAAATAATAAATTGCATGAACTTAGATCAATCAAATAATGATATTTCTATCCAATAATTGACCTTAATCAATAATCAATTTCAATTTAATTTGACCATTTAGATTAGATTGTATTCGGTTGGAATGCTGATAACGAAAACGGAAGGAAGAAAAAAATTTACAAAACAAAAATGGGATTCCTAAAAAAATAGATTGATTCTCGAATCTGATTGAATTTAATGGTTTACGTTATGGAAGAAAGGCGTGTATATGTGATATTAGATATTGACTAGTTATATATGAACTAAAGATATATTTCATTTCTCCTACTACTGTAGGGGGGTTTTAACAGAAGTCCTTTCGTCTCGTTTCGACTGTGACTTGCCTGAATAAACAGATGAAATTAAGAAAAGCTGAAAGAATTGTGAAATAACAGTTTTGAACCAAGAAATGGAAAAACAAGAATTCTATGGATTCGCGAAGACTCTGTGGATAGAAACGAAAAAGGATAGTTCTGATAATTCAATAATATTATTACTGAAATTCGAAGTTCTTAGTTACTTCGAATAGATTAATCCTATCGATCGAATAATTAAGTCATAATTCATTGGTTGATTTTGATTGTATCATTAACCATTTCTTTTTGTTGGTACGAGGAACTTATCATGAATCCACTGATTTCTGCTGCTTCCGTTATTGCTGCTGGATTAGCCGTAGGGCTTGCTTCTATTGGACCTGGAGTTGGTCAAGGGACGGCTGCGGGTCAAGCCGTAGAGGGTATCGCGAGACAGCCCGAGGCAGAGGGAAAGATACGAGGTACTCTATTGCTTAGTCTAGCTTTTATGGAAGCTTTAACAATTTATGGATTGGTTGTAGCATTAGCACTTTTATTTGCGAATCCTTTTGTTTAATCTTAGAAATAGGAAAAATATGTATTTTTCCTATTTTATTTCCGTGGACTTGTCGTTTGCTTTTTCAAATTAGATCAAGATTTCACTCCTACAATTACTTATTCGTTGAGAAAATAACCTACGTTAGGGAAGGGCTGATTTGCAGATGAGGAATTAGTATACCAATTCGCTTTCATCCTTCCCGTTCGTAGTACAGGGAAAAGTCCTTTCTGATGGTGTTCAAACAATCAAAGGGTAGTTCATACTTAAAAAAAAAAAAAGAGGGGCAAAGTGATAGAAAAAGAACTTTGGTCGATTTTTTAGTCTATCTATAAGAGGAGATTTTATGAAAAATGTAACCGATTCTTTCGTTTCTTTAGGCCACTGGCCATCTGCCGGGAGTTTCGGATTTAATACCAATATTTTAGCAACAAATCCAATAAATCTAAGTGTAGTAATTGGTGTATTGATCTTTTTTGGAAAGGGAGTGTGTGTGAGTTGTTTATTTCAAGAATAGGCTGGATCCAACCAGCTGTACCCTTTTCCGTTATAACTAGGAAAGAAGGGTGCATGATCTTTCGAATTACTTCTGAAGAAATTAAGAAATGATATGTAAGAACCATCACATTTCGTGATTAATTGGCAAATCCACTTTGATTCTCTAGCAACCAATAATGTGAGATTGTTAAGATGGTTAAAGCAAATCGTTTGAAGTCTAGACACAGCATGGTACTCTTTCTACCACTATGTTAATATAGAGATCATTTTCAAATGAATATTTTATCGATATAGGACACTCATCTTGATAAAATAATTTGAACCGCTTGTTCTAAAAATAGGCATTTTCCCCCTTTTATCTAATGCTGAATTGACGACCTATGCCTTAATGTAAATGTATAAGTATAAGTAAGAAAAATCTTTTGGATTTGAACTGAAGAAAAAAAAGAAACAACTTTGCTGACAATTACATATTTTTTATTTTGTCAGAAGAGTCCTCCAACTATTTTGGTTTTGCATTAGATTCGTATTTTTTTGGACTATGAATAAAGAAGAGAGGATAGGCTCATTACATTCATAAAATAAGCTATGAGAATTTACCAAGTAATTGAGCGTGAGAGCCAAATGAATCGAAAGATTCATGTTTGGTTTGGGAAGGGATTATGGAAGTTTTTAAATGAACGGAATTCTAATCTACTTTCATTAAGTGATTTATTAGATAATCGAAAACAGAGGATCCTGAATACTATTCGAAATTCAGAAGAACTGCGTGAGGGGGCC